ATAGCTATCCCAATGCCAAAAATATTCACGATGTTCAGTAGCTTTTCGATGGCCTCCCTTGCATTACCAGGTATGAGTGGTTTTGTTGCCGAATTAATAATCTTTTTTGGACTAATTACCAGTCAAAAATACCTTTTAATGCCAAAAATACTAATTACTTTTGTAATGGCAATTGGAATGATATTAACTCCTATTTATTCATTATCTATGTCACGCCAGATGTTCTATGGATACAAGATATTTAATGCTCCAAACTCTTCTTTTTTGGATTCTGGACCGCGAGAGTTATTTCTTTCAATCTCTATCTTTTTACCAATACTAGGTATTGGTATGTACCCCGATTTTGTTCTTTCACTCTCAGTTGACAAGGTCGAAGTTATTCTATCTAATTCTTTTTATAGATAGTTTTTATGAATAAAAAAAAAAAGAAAAAATCCTATGATTTTTTTTATCGTTCGTTGTACAATGAAAAAAGGAAAAAAAGAAGGCTTTTTCTTCTTCTCTTAAGTTAAGTAAAAAAATGAATTTGAATCGGCGCGAACCCTGTGAATCACTACAATATTTGATTCACAGGGTTCTCATCAGTTCACACAAAGTTTTTTTTATCTCATATGCACTGTACACTTTTCTATTCGTATTCGTAAGAGTCTTTTTTGAATCCTTTTGAATTCAATTAGATGTTAATGTAAACGAACCATAACTATGTAGCCCTATTCCTAATAGATTTACCCCAAAATAGCATATCCAAATTATAAGAAAGCCAATAGACGCCACAATTGCGGAATTTATACCCTTCCACTTTATATTGGTTCGAATATGTAAATAAATCGCGAATACGATCCAAGTAATAAATGCCCAAGTTTCCTTTGGGTCCCAACTCCAATATGATCCCCATGCTTCGTTAGCCCATACTGCTCCAGAAAGTATCCCTATGGTTAAAAAGAGAAATCCTAGACTAATAACCCGATAACTCCAATAATCCAATTGTTGAATAAATTGCGACCTGTAATAATTCTTCGGAGAAAAAAAAGAAGTATTTTGTAAAACATTGCTTCTTTCATTCATGTATTCGATTTCACCAAAGAAAAATGACCCATTTAAATTTAATAAATGATTACTTGTAAAAAAAAACTTTCTGTTTTTTCTAACTGCAATGACTAGAAGTGCTACTGATAATAATGATCCACATAAAAGGCCTGCATAGCCCAATATCATCATACTTACGTGCATTATTAACCACTCGGATTGAAGAGCGGGTACTAATATTGTAGATTCGTGTATTTCAGTTAAAAGACCTGAGGTAGCAAAGCCTTGGGTAAAAATAGCACTTGGGCCGATTATTGTGCTTAAAAAATTTTTATTTTTTTTGAAATACGGAACTATATGAATAAGGGAGAAACTCCATGAAAGGAAGATTAATGATTCATATAAATTACTTAGTGGAAAATGTCCCGAATAAATCCAACGAGTAACTAATAATCCTGTTATACAGAAAAAAGTCATTATCATGCCCTTTTCTGACGAATCGTAGAGTTTTATGATTTCATCGACTAAAAAGGTTATCAAATAAATTGTAATTACAATTGAAACGATCGAAAAAGAAATATGAGTTAATATATGCTCTAAGGTTGAAAATATCATAAAAATCTTAAAAAAGAGTAGTTCTTTAATTACAAGAAATCAGGAATTGAATTCATTATAGGATCTATTTAGTTTTTTTAGAAGATGGCATGCCGCCACTCGGACTCGAACCGAGATGCTCTAGCACTGCTTCCTAAGAGCAGCGTGTCTACCAATTTCACCATAGCGGCTTGTCTTGAACTCATAATAGCCTATGAATAAGCAATCGTCTAGATTTAAGAATTCAATTGGTTGCACTATTTTTTAGGAAAGATTCAAATGGATGAATAAAAATTAGTTCAAATAGGTATTTGAAGGTTCATTATTTTAGTTTCGGGTCTTAGTTTTCTTAAGATTTTCGTGGATTTTATACTCTCCTTAACTTGAACTCTTTAAAACTAGATAGTTTTATTATCAATTAATTAATTAATTAATTAATAGGATAGAACTCAAAAAAAAATCCATTTTCTTAATGAATCCAAAAGAAAAAACCTATTTTGGATCACTCAAAATTGATACATTATTTATCCAGACTCTCTTCACTAAGTGTTTTTGATTTTCTTGATTGGGTTGATTGCGAGAGATATATGGGGGTGTATATAGGAATTCAGAGAAAATCAAAAAGTCAGAAAGTTACCCAAAAGGGTTTAAAATTTGAATCAATTAGTTTCAATGATTTTATTAACTAAATATTCAAGATTCTCTATTTGTTCTTCTATAGATAGAGAGAAAAAGTGGATATAGAGAAAAAATAAAAAGTTGTATTATTGTAACAAATAGGTTGATGGGTAAAATAAGACTCCCCGCCTTGGAAATGAGAAAATAGACTAAAAATAAAATGGAGTATCTTTTGTTTATTCTTTTGTCAACAAAAAGAAAG